GTATCATGATCTATACTATAATCCTGAATCCTGAATATGGATGTCGACCCATATCAATTTATTTGTATAATATATACTCATACAAATTTCTCATGTGCCAGGAACCAGATTTGAACTGGTGACACGAGGATTTTCAGTCCTCTGCTCTACCAGCTGAGCTATCCCGACCATTCACGACGCATCATCCTCATTTTATTTTAATATAGGACTTGGGTCTATGTCAATTAAAAAAACGAAAAGATATTACAAAGTAATATCCAGGCCCTTGTAGAATTTCTTGGATCTTCAAAAATAAAACTTTGTAAGTTTCAATACAGGACAAATAATGATATGAATTGTTAATTATCCAAAATTAACACATTATTCAAAGATGCTGAATTACATTTGTACACGGATCATTATCATATATATCACACACAAGGCTTGTGATAAGAAAATCTTTTTATGCTCGGATAGGTTTGTGAAAGAGTAGAGTGAGAATGACTGAGAAACATAACCAATTTCGAGTCGATAATAAAATGAGAAGATAAATAATTAGGGAAGCAACGAGGCAACCAGGTCTTTTTGGGGATAGAGGGACTTGAACCCTCACGATTTCTAAAGTCGACGGATTTTCCTCTTACTCTAAATTTCATTGTTGTCGATATTGACACGTAGAATGGGACTCTATCTTTATTCTTATCCGATTAATCAATTCTTAAAAAGATCTATCAGACTATGATGTAGTGAATGATTTGATCAACGACTATGTTTCATCTAAATAGATATATAAAAATTATAGAACCGGTTGGAGTCGTCGTTAATCATTTTTAATCATTTGGCGATAGTATTTCAGTAAGTATACATATGTATATATGTTTCATCGGTTTCATCCTTTCGGAAGTTTCGATGGAAGGATTCCTTTACGAACACAATGCCGCCAACTCCATTTGTTAGAACAGCTTCCATTGAGTCTCTGCACCTATCCTTTATTTATTCTCGCTTTCTGAAACCCTTGTTTGTTTTCATAAAACGGGATTTGGCTCAGGATTGCCCATTTTTAATTCCAGGGTTTCTCTGAATTTGAAAGTTATCACTTGGTAGGTTTCCATACCAAGGCTCAATCCAATTAAGTCCGTAGCGTCTACCAATTTCGCCATATCCCCCCCCTTTTTTGTGATGTGATTATGATCACATCATGATGCCGTTTACCCCTTTTCGTTCATTTCGATTTTGATTATGCTGGAACCGTGGAATTCATTAGATATCGATTCCTGTATTGAAAAGTGTTTGCTCCTATTTGATTTCGTATCTATCTTCTTTCATCTCTAGTGTAAACCATACTTGGTCCAATCAGAAATTAAATATAGATATATACCACATATATATATATCTATTATAATAGATATATTATACTTATACATGTCCCTATTTCTATCATTTTTAGTGTGCTATTTTGAATACTTGAACGGTCGATTCTTTTTTTTTTCGTCTTAGGTTTCTACTTTCCGAATGAAACCGTAGGAATGTTTCATTATGATCTGGATTGCACTTTTATCTTTTTATCCTTTTCTTAGGGAAGACCCTAATAAATAATAAAAAAAAACGACAAAGGGCAATTTAGTAATTTAAAATTTCATTAATAGACATAACTAATCGAATGGATATAATTAATCAATTAATTATTTTGTTAATTTAGAATTAGTTATCAATTAGTTATGAATATTAATGAAATAGGAAATTCTTTTTTATTATATAAATTCTATATTTTCGATTTCAAATATATAAAATAATTAATTTTATTTAAATTCTATTAATTAAATAATATTAATTATTAAATTAATATTAATTTAATATATTATACATATTATACGATTCTAATATAAATATAGAATAAGATTCTAACTTAATTACTATAACTTAATTATTAGTATGAGATTATAATTACTAGATTATACTAGATTATATTATTAACTTTAGTTACCTAATTCTATTTCAAATTAGAAATATAACAAAATATATAGAAATAAAAAACTATGTACGAAAATTTTTTATTTATAATTTATAATAAAGTTTATTTTTATTTATTTTTATTTATATAGTAAAAATAGTAAAATAAAAACAAAATATAGTAAAATATAAAATAAAAATATATATATAATAAAATAAAAAACAATATAAAAAAAACAAGTAAATTAAATATGGATATACTAAAAAAATCTTAGTATCTAATTAAACAAATTAAGATGTTTATTATTGATAAACATATATTTGAGAAATAGATCTAAATTAATAGATAAAAATGAAATGTTTTTGGAAATTAGATTTTCCATTCTTATTCGTTTCTATAGTTGAATTTTTTTACATTTATATCATATTTCTTATGAAATAGCTAAGAATAAAAAGTTAAGATCTTAGTAGCAGTAGTTTACTAAATTAGTATACGTGTACAATTTATACTATGCGAGCCCGCTTAGCTCAGAGGTTAGAGCATCGCATTTGTAATGCGATGGTCATCGGTTCGATTCCGATAGCCGGCTTTTCTCCATTTGTGTTTTTTTTTTTTTAGATAATTGATAATATGAAATCAAAGTGAAAAGCTTCTTTGCCCTTTCCTAAAGATCATCGAGCCCTTTCTATTATTTCATAGAAACTTCCAATTATGAATAAAAATTGGATTGGAGGGGTTTGGTCTCTGTAGAACAAATCAATCAAGAAAAGAGCCCTTCGTTTTTTTCTATTATTTCCATTTTTTTTTCTTTTTTATTTATATAAAATATTTATATAATATATAATACAATTAATTTATATAATACAATTATATATATAATATTTATATACAATAAGGTCCGGATATTGATACAATTCCTCTAATTATTATTTGTAATACTTCAGTAAATTTCGCTTCATTTATCATATTTTAGTTTAGTTTTAATTTTGGTTTTTGAAATTTCATAAAAAAAGGAGTCTTTATGTCGCGTTACAGAGGACCTCGTTTCAAAAAAATAAGACGTCTGGGGGCTTTACCGGGGCTAACTAGTAAAAAGCCTAGAGCCGGAAACGATCTTCGAACCCAATCGCGCCCCGGCAAAAAATCGCAATATCGTATTCGTTTAGAAGAAAAACAAAAATTGCGCTTTCATTATGGTCTTACGGAACAACAATTACTTAAATACGTTCGTATCGCCGGAAAAGCCAAAGGGTCAACAGGTCAGGTTTTACTACAATTACTTGAAATGCGTTTGGATAACATCCTTTTTCGATTGGGTATGGCTTCGACTATTCCTCAAGCCCGCCAATTAGTTAACCATAGGCATATTTTAGTTAATGGTCGGATAGTAGATATACCAAGTTATCGATGCAAACCCAGAGATGTTATTACGGTGAGAGATGAGCAAAAATCTAAGGTTCTGATTCAAAATCATATTGATTCATCCCCCCTGGAGGAATTACCAAAACATTTGACTCTTCACCCATTACAATATAAAGGATTAGTCAATCAAATAATAGATAGTAAATGGGTCGGTTTGAAAATAAATGAATTACTAGTTGTAGAATATTACTCTCGTCAGACTTAACCCTAACTAAAATAACATAGGGTTCGGCCAGTTTTGCCCCCTTTTTCGCTTAAGTAAAGGGACTGAGTTAAGTTAAGAGGTTTGGTCTGGGGATTTTTCTCTCATTAATGGATCTCTAGATCAGTAGGGTATTTTAATTCCTTGTCCATTTTGTCCAGTATTTTCGTACCACAGAAATTAGGATTAGGAATAACGAATCCATATCAAAGAAAAGACATGGGCTAGCTGTTGGAGTATCCATTCTTATTTGATGCATTGTGGTAAGTAACATTGATGAATTAGGTGAAGGATACGGAAAGAGAGGGATTCGAACCCTCGGTAAACAAAAGTCTACATAGCAGTTCCAATGCTACGCCTTCAACCACTCGGCCATCTCTCCTACATAATGATTATGGCCCAAAAACCGAGTAAATAGTGAGTCATTTATATTCATTTTTTATAGGTATGTACATTCTATTTTCACTATAAAAATGTAACTCTAAAAGTATAAAACTTTTCATCAAAGATAAATCCTTCCTCCGAGGCTCGGGATAAAGATAATTTTTTTTATGAAAAAAATTGTAAAATTTAAATAAAGATATATATCTATTCATGTTTGCGAAGATATCAGCCCTTTATCTTTATAATATATTATACCGGATTAAATCACTCAATTGGAACGAATCCGCCGATCGATCTATTTTTTTAGACTATGTTTAATGGCTACCTTTATACCACGATTATATTTAGTTTAAACTATTATTCCATTTTCATAAAAATTCTAAAATCCCTTTCCTGTTTTCGATTTTTCAACAAGAATTCCTTACTTAACCTCTTAACCCATAGATTTATTCGAAATTCATGAACCGCCCTTCGGGTTTTTATATTTGATTGTATGCGTATACCCACTATACACACAACACAAAACGGACGGTATTCCATTTTAATCATCGAATTATTATTCGACTCTTTTTCCTCTTTGGAATCAAAACTTCTCAAATTATCCGAATCTCTAGGATAAATTCTTTGATTCTTAAACTTCAATGAAATCGGAATAGTTCCCTTCATTTTTCTATTACTACATTTGGATGAAATCTAATCGGATTCTAATATTTTTATTAAAAATTTTTTATTGATTCCTGTCAAAAATAAACAATTTGAGTAACAAGGGCGTCTTTTTGTTTTAATGAATCCATTTTTACGTTATTTCGTACTGTACAATTCCTTTGTTTGTGGGATCATTTTCTCACGAAAGGAAATTCAAAAAAAAAAATTATAGAATGGATTAATACACCTATGTCTAGATCTGGGATAAATGGAAATTTTATTGATAAAACCTTTTCAATTGTAGCCAATATCTTATTACGAATAATTCCGACAACTTCAGGAGAAAAAGAGGCATTCACCTATTACAGAGATGGTGCGATTTGATTATTATTATTTTTTTTTACCGCTCTCAGTCTTAAGAGAACATTATTATTAATTTAATTATTCGGAATAGGAAGAAAAAATTATTGAAAAAAATCTACGCTTGTTGAAGGTGAAGTTTGTAAATAAAGCAACCCCTTCTATCGTGTATCCCCGATTAATGCAGCCTCAGATGCTTCAATTGTCGATTCTAGAGTATTGAGCGAAAGGTTACACCTATAGGTTAAGTTAACCCTACTCCACTAGTACCAATAGGAGGCATAGGGGAAGAAGCACTACCCCTAGAAATCAACACACGAAAACTTTGTTAGAAATGATTCCCTTTACTTATCAGGATCGGGACTAACAAGAATGGTTGGGACAACAAACATCCATCTCGTTCGTATTTTGGATACCCGTATAACCATCGAAGACTGTTGAAGTGACTAATTCCTGCAAATTTAAGGGCGTTGAAGACAAAGAAATTGTTGGGGTCTCTTTTTTTATCTAATATAATACCAACATGCTTGATGTTAAGGAAAGATCTTTTACAAGAAGGTTGGCTAGAGATTTCTTGTAAAAACACCAGCCCCGCTCAGTTTATAATGAAAATCTTTCAATCTTTTTTGATTCCATGTCTTTTTTTCATTATGCACATAAAGGAGGAGCCGTATGAGGTGAAAATCTCACGTACGGTTCTGGAACGGAGATTCTTTGAATCGAATGACGACCGTAACGGATGTCGGCTCAATCCGAAGGAAATTATGCGGAAGCTTTACAGAATTATTATGAAGCTATGCGACTGGAAATTGATCCTTATGATCGAAGTTATATACTCTATAACATAGGCCTTATCCATACAAGGAACGGAGAACATACAAAAGCTTTGGAATATTATTTTCGGGCACTAGAGCGAAACCCGTTCTTACCACAAGCTTTTAATAATATGGCCGTGATCTGTCATTACGTGCGACTATCTCCACTATAGAAAAAAAAAAGGGAAAGAAAGAAGAAATCCGTTAATAAATACTATCAAAAAGGTAGGCTTTCTACATATGTATTGTTCAAAACAACGATTTTTATCAGCTGTAGTAAAGAAATAAACTTCATATTAAAGTAGAAATATTAATATGAAGAAATAGGTATGCCTAAATACTTTATTCTATGGATAAAGGATCTAATTGATAGAGGAAGCGCCGTAAAGATCAATTCGCGAGGTTTTGGTCCGATACAATAAGAACTGCTTACTTATGTCATGATATGAGATAAAAGTTAGGAATCAACTTATGTAATAAAGGGGATCCCCTAAGGTATTGAGCAGCGGTGTAGCATCAGATCCCAAAGATAGTAAGTCTTTTCCTTCTTATGAAGGCAGGTCTTTTTCAAAGATTCTATATAAATTTATATATGAAACCGAGATAGTTACCTTTACAGAAAATTATAATGATAGTGAAAATGCTTATGCTTTATTGTTCTGAAGGTGGGAGAAAAGATAAAACTGATTATTAAGAAAATTTTTAGTTTGAAACTCATGTAATTAATCTCTTTCTTTTGGTTAACTCGAAAAAAAAAAGGGATCTCGATATATCTATGAGAAATCTCATTTATACGATAGATTACATCAAAAGAATTTGACCGCTGAGCCGTATGAGGTCGGAAACTCTCAAGTACGGTTCTAAGGGAAGGAATTTACCCCCCTATTCTGACCGGGGAGAACAGGCCGTTCAGCAAGGGGATTCGGAAATTGCGGAGGCTTGGTTCGATCAAGCCGCCGAGTATTGGAAACAAGCTATAGCGCTTACTCCTGGAAATTATATTGAAGCACAGAATTGGTTGAAGATTACAAGGCGGTTTGAATAAGAACACTGTTATATTTATTTATTTATAATTTTTTCTATTTCTATTTGTTATAATTAATTATTTGTTGTCCCTATCGGTCGTCAAATAACTAAAACGGATCGTTTTTCTGGGAAGAACCAATCAAAGAATTTCATTATATCCCTTCTAAAGATCGTTCTATTTCGTCTAATATTTCGTAGGAATAAACGATATACAGATTTAAAGTAGAGAATCTTTTTTGTTTCTGCTTTTAAAACTAATAAAAAAAACCTTCGAATAACTAAATATAAATACGGAAATGTCTCTTAGTTTAGTAATTACTTCTCACCAAATTTTGAATTGAATAGAGTACGGAATAGAGTCACATTAATATGTTATATGCATGCAAGACATAAAGTATAAAGTAGTTCCGTTTAGTAACTTATAATTGAGATATGAATACACTAGATTGCACAAAAAAAATGGTTTTTGAGTCAATTCAAAGCCAAGTCAAAGCCAAGAAAAAGGGTTTATAAGATTAAAAAGGTCCGTTAAGCGCCTCATAGATATGTCATAATAGATCCGAACACTTGCCCCGGATCGACTTCCAGATCATAATTGCTCTAGTGAATAACTAAAGAAAATAGATAGATGGGAGATGTGAAGAGAAAAAAACAAAGTCTAAACATCTCTCATAGGTTCACTAATTACTTAACTATTTATTGGCGGGTCTCTTTGT